TAGACAGATCTAAAAATTCATTTCGGATAATTGAACCTTCTCAAACTGTTTCTTTTTAAGAACCAAAAAGATTTGTGCCAAAACAACCGATCCTAAGAAGAACAAAAGGCCTTGGACACGTAATGGATCTTGAAGTACTATTTCCGCATCCCCCTGACCAAATCCACCCACATTAGGATTACTCGTTAATGGTTGATCGAGTTTAATGGATTCGCCCTCTGAAACAAGAAGTTCTAGGCCTCGAGGGATAATATCAATGACTTCGCGTCCATTCGATGCATCCACTATGGTTATTTCGTATCCCCCTTTTTCTTTTCGTAAAATTTTGCTTATTATCCCTCCGGCCGTAGCATTATAAACTGTATTGTTACTTTTGCTACCATCAGGATAAATCTGACCCCTTCCCCTGTTTCCACCTATGTATATAGGATATTTTAAGAAGTGAACATCTTTATTAGTAGCAGGGTCTGGGGCAAGAATAGGAAAGGTTATTTCACTATATTTTTGACCAGGAACAGGACCTATCACAAGAATATTTTTTTTATTGGGGCGATAATTCTGAAAAGACAGATTTCCTATCTTTTCTTTCATCTCGGGTGAAATACGATCGGGGGGGGCTAATTCAAACCCCTCCGGTAAAATAAGAACAGCTCCCACATTCAAAGCTCCTTTTTTACCATTAGCTAGAACTTGTTTTAGTTGCATATCATAAGGAATTTTAACAACTGCTTCAAATACAGTATCAGGAAGTACCGTTTGTGGAACCTCAATATCCACGGGCTTATTAGCTAAATGGCAATTGGCACATACAATACGCCCAGTTGCCTCTCGTGGATTTTCATAATTCTGCTGGGCAAAAATTGGATATGCACTTGAAATGGATGCCCAAGTTATTATATATATCATGAGTGAGACAGATATGGAGCGAGTAATCTCTTCCCTTATCCAAGAAAAGGTATTTCTAGTTTGCATGGTCCAATCATTTATCCCGAAAATTTCTACAATAAAGTTAGGTAGGTCGATAATATACTTCCCTAGCCACAATTCTGCTATTTACATTTACTGAAAAAAATCCCATTTTTTTTGTTGAAATATACAAGGAATCCCTCATGGGTAAAAAGAGTAAAGTAAATACGACTTTGATTTGGTTATGATGTATAAGGTACGAAAGATTCAAATTCGATCAGTGAATCATTTTTTAGTCATTTATTGCATGATAAATCACTACAAGTGACGGAGATACACGATTTAAATAACGAAAGATCCAATATTTAAAAATTGTATCAAGAATGACTGGAAAGGTAGAAACTAGACCAGATAAAATTTGATCATAATGAGCAAACCCAAAATCTTTGTAAATATAACCAATCATTAGTTCCCAACCGTGAGGCGAATGGAATCCGATACATAAATCAGTTAATAAAAGAATCGAAAAAGCTTTAATTGTATCACTTAAATTATATAGGAATTCTTGAACCCAAGAATTCAGAATAAAAAGCTTTTCCTTACCCCAAAAGGAATAACCACTTAGAATAACGAAAGATATTAGATTTGTCGAGAAGTGCAAGATTGTATGGATACGATACTCATTGTGTATCTTGATGAATTGGATCGTTTCTTTGTGGATTCCTAGACGAAATTGTTGTAAATCGGTTTCTGGGTATTCCTTTATCATTTCATCGAGCTGGAATAGTTCCTCTAATTGTATGAATTTTTCTAGAACACTTTTTTCTTGAATATCATTCAAAAAAGTTTCGCATTGTCTAGTATTCCACCAATTAGTAATCCAAGTTTTCAAACTTTTATTACAGCAGAGAGAGATCAACCAGGGCAAAAAGACTATAGATGTAAAATAAAAAAAAGGAATGAATACTTTCTTTTTTGCCATTTTGAATCTGTGAATTGTTAATGAACCTACCTCATTTGTTGATTCTATTAGATCTAATATTTCTATCGAGCATGAGTTTCCATTCTAATTCCAATAGAATGTAGTGAGCCTATGAATCCATTTTCTCTTTTTCTGTTGATTCAATACTGAGTCTTTGCTTTGAATCTAGAAAGAATACAGAAATAGACTCAGAATACATTGAATCAAGAAAAAATTGGGTTTCCAGGATGTTATTCCCCCTTTTTTCGATCAATACTAATTTCGAGACGAAGAAACTCCTTTTCTTTTCTATCAAATATATCAAAAAAACGAGCATAAAAGAATAGATGAATATTCAATTGACAAAAAAAAAGAAAGAAATTCTTTAGTTTTTTCTTCCTACTGCCAAAGCATTTAGTCTTTTAAAATTAATTCATTTCAAAATACTTCAATTGGTACACGCAAGAAATAAGCCAATTCAGCAGCTTTTTGCTCAATTTCTCGTGTAGTAAAATTCTCATCAGTACGAATTAAAGGAATAGCCCCTTGACCTCGAATTTCCATATAAAGGACACGCCGAGCAGAAACACCCTCTTTAACTTCTATTCTGATGGACTGAATATCTTTCATAAAGAATCGTAAAAAGATGCGACGACTTTTTCCAGGAAATCCCCAACGAAAAATACGCACTATTCCTTCTTTTCGGTCGAAAAGATCATAACCACTACCCACATTCCACAAAATAGTGCACCACAAATAGCAACTAATAAAGAGACCTGCGATCCCATAGAAAGACATCACAATCCCTTGTGGAAAAAAAATGATTTGCTGAGACGGAAATAACGATATAACATTTCTACCAAGATAACTGGAAGTTCCAACCAATAAGAATCCTAATGAACCTAAAAATAGGATAAAGGCCCAGCAGAAATTACTTGTTTTTCGAGACCCCGTTATAAATTCTATCCATATCGATTCTGATCGCCAACTCATATATATTAGATCCAGTTATACAATTTTTTGGAATTGAGAAAATATGACTTTCCTTTTTTTGTTTTCAAAGTAACTCTCATCAACTATTTTGTTGTGAACCTTTACCTTAGGAGTAATTCATAGAATTTTTTATATCTAAAATAATAACATCTCCTTCCTTTATATGATCCCCTATAGCTATATACATACAAATAAATAGATTGACTTTAATTTCATACATCAGCCCGATGATGATCCATTTTTCAAAAGAGCGAAAATTGATTTAGGTTTACACATGCATAAGAGCTTTTTTTATTTATGTTTGTAGGAATCTATGTGTTATACAATATTCTACCAAATGGGTCTTATCGAATCGAAGTTTATAAAATAAAAAAGGGAGTGATACGATTAGGTCTCAGCCGATCTAAAAAATCTTATTTTTTTGAATATGAAGAAATAAAGAAGCCATTGCAATTGCCGGAAAGACTAGGCCTACTAAAGGCACAAAAATAGAGGGTAAGTTATTGAAAGTTGTCATAAAATGGGTACCTCAATTTAATATTTGTACCTGTTATTGTTATATTCTTAATTCTAAAGATATCTTATAATATCTTGTATTTTTATTATTTCTATTAATTATATTATATAATTATACTAAGTATCTTTAAGTAAATATATATCTAATACTAATATAGAACCTAATAGAAATATATAGAATAGAACCGAATAGAAATATATAGAATAGAACCTAATAGAAATAGAATAAAAAAATAGGTACAACAAACGCCAAACTAAATAAATGGACTTATTAATCTTTCAAAAAAAAATAGATGTATCATAATCCCCTTGTTAGATTTATTATTTTTTTTGTCTTATACTTATAATAGTCATTAATAAAGAAAAAATTTTATTCCATTAGAAACTTCTAAAAAATTGATTAGAATCTAATCCAACAACAGGGAATTTTCGGGAAATGCAAAAAGATGGAAAACTCTCTATAGATCTGTATATATCTCTATTTGAATTATCTATACATATCTAAGCAAGGGAGGAAAATGAACTTTTTTTATTTGTCTAGTCTAATTTGAACTTCCCCAAAGCAAAAATGCACTTTTTATCTTGTTGATAGAGGTTTACTGAGTAGTAAACAAGAATATCGATAAAAAAAAAGATTCGAAAGAAAAATGCATTTTTCAGGGTTTTCGTTTAATTCTGATAAACTAACCGTTCTATTTGATTTCATTTTTGTTCAAAGGAAAAAAAGCATGGAGCTGAAATAACTCGCTCAGAACACCTTTTAAAAGATTACGTGGTACAATTGCATCCAATAAGCCCTTACGTAATAAAGATTCAGCCGCTTGTGAACCTTCAGGCACGGCTTTTTTCAATGTTTGTTCAATTACTCTTTTTCCCGCAAATGCAATATAGGCATAGGGTTCGGCAATAATGATATCCCCCAACATACCAAAACTAGCTGTCACCCCACCGGTTGTAGGAGATGTAAGAATTGATATATAGAATAACTTTTTACTTGATTGATAATCACATAAAACCGAAGAAATTTTAGCCATTTGCATCAAACTTAAACTCCCTTCTTGCATTCGTGCTCCTCCGGAAGAACACACTAAAATAAGAGGTAAACATTGATTGGTAGCATACTCGATCAAACGAGTTATTTTTTCGCCTACTACGGATCCCATACTACCCCCCATAAACTGAAAATCCATAACCCCAAGGGCTACCGGAATACCGTTTAGTTGCCCTGTACCTGTTTGAACAGCGTCAGTCAATCCTGTCGTTTTTTGAGCAGAGTCAATACGATTTTTATAAGGTTCCTCCTTCGAATGAAATTTAATGGGATCCGCAGAGACCATGTCTTCATCCATAGGATTCCAAGTACCCGGATCAATCGAAAGCTCGATTCTCTCTGAACTACTCATTTTCAAATAATGTCCACATTGTTCACAAACATTCATTTTGACTTTCTTATACATTAATCCATAACAATTGTCGCATTGAATCCACAATTTATTGTAGTTTTTAGTTATATCGAAATCCTTAGAACTTATTAAATTACTACGATTCCTATTAGTTCTTATCTTGTAATTTTTGCTTTCACGAATCTTTCCACTTTCACTACAAATGAAATTATAAATGTAAC